GAGGAATCAAATCAATGAAAAAAAAAAATTTAAGGATAATCGAATCGACGGAAGTATGGGGACGTCAATTCAAATTCTGGATCCTCGAATTGAAAGAGATATTGAGAGAGATCAAGAATAAGAATTCTCACTATTTCTTAGATTCATGGACCAAATTTGATTCAGTGGGATCTTTCACTCACATTTTTTTCCACCAAGAACGTTTTATGAAACTCTTTGACCTCCGAATTTGGAGGATCCTACTTTCACACGGTTCACAGGGTTCAACAAGGAATCGATATTTCACGATCAAAGGTGTAGTACTGCTTGTAGTAGCGGTCCTTATATATCGTCTGAACAATCGAAATATGGTCGAAAGAAAAAATCTCTATTTGATGGGGCTTCTTCCTATACCTATGAATTCCATAGGACCCAGAAATGATACATTGGAAGAATCTTTTTGGTCTTCCAATATCAATAGGTTGATTGTTTCGCTCCTGTATCTTCCAAAAGGGAAAAAGATCTCTGAGAGTTGTTTCATGGATCCGAAAGAGAGTACTTGGGTTCTCCCAATAACTAAAAGGTGTATCATGCCGGAATCTAACTGGGGTTCGCGGTGGTGGAGGAACCGGATCGGAAAAAAGAGGGATTCTAGTTGTAAGATATCTAATGAAACCGTAGCTGGAATTGAGATCTCATTCAAAGAGAAAGATATCAAATATCTGGAGTTTCTTTTTGTATCCTATACGGATGATCCGATCCGCAAGGACCTTGATTGGGAATTCTTTGATCGTCTTTCTCCGAGGAAGAAGCGAAACATAATCAACTTGAATTCGGGGCAGCTATTCGAAATCTTAGTGAAACACTTGATTTGTTATCTCATGTCTGCTTTTCGTGAAAAAAGACCAATTGAAGTGGAGGGTTTCTTCAAACAACAAGGAGCCGAGGCAACTATTCAATCAAACGATATTGAGCATGTTTCCCATCTCTTCTCGAGAAACAAGTGGGGTATTTCTTTGCAAAATTGTGCTCAATTTCATATGTGGCAATTCCGCCAAGATCTCTTCGTTAGTTGGGGGAAGAATCAGCACGAATCGGATTTTTTGAGGAACGTAGCGAGAGAGAATTGGATTTGGTTAGACAATGTGTGGTTGGTAAACAAGGATCGGTTTTTTAGCAAGGTACGGAATGTATCGTCAAATATTCAATATGGTTCGAAAAAATCTATTTTCGTTCAAGTAACGGATTCTAGCCAATCGAAAGGATCTTCTGATCAATCCGGAGATCCTTTCGATTCCATTAGTAATGAGGATTCGGAATATCACACATTGATCAATCAAACAGAGATTCAGCAACTAAAAGAAAGATCGATTCTTTGGGATCCTTCCTTTCTTCAAACGGAACGAACAGAGATAGAATCAGATCGATTCCCGAAATGCCTTTCTGGATATTCCTCAATGTCCCGGCTATTCACGGAACGTGAGAAGCAGATGAATAATCATCTGCTTCCGGGAGAAATCGAAGAATTTCTTGGGAATCCTACAAGATCAATTCGTTCTTTTTTCTCTGACAGATGGTCAGAACTTCATCTGGGTTCGAATCCTACTGAGAGGTCCACTAGAGATCAGAAATTCTTGAAGAAAGAACAAGGTGTTTCTTTTGTCCCTTCCAGGGGATCGGAAAATAGAGAAATGGTTGATATATTCAAGAGAATTACGTACTTACAAAATACCGTCTCAATTCATCCTATTTCATCAGATCCGGGATGTGATATGGTTCCGAAGGATGAACCGGATATGGACAGTTCCAATAAGATTTCATTCTTGAACAAAAATCCATTTTGGGATTTATTTCATCTATTCCATGACCGGAACAAAGGGGGATACGCGTTACACCGCGATTTTGAATCAGAAGAGAGATTTCAAGAAATGGCAGATCTATTCACTCTATCAATAACCGAGCCGGATCTGGTGTATCATAAGGGATTTGCCCTTTCTATTGATTCCTACGGATTGGATCAAAAAAAATTCTTGAATGAGGTATTCAACTCCAGGGATGAATCGAAAAAGAAATCTTTATGGGTTCTACCTCCTATTTTTGATGAAGAGAATGAATCTTTTTATCGAAGGATCAGAAAAAAATCGGTCCGGATCTCCCGCGGGAATGATTTGGAAGATCCAAGACCAAAAAGAGTGGTATTTGCTAGCAACAACATAATGGAGGCAGTCAATCAATATAGATTGATCCGAAATCTGATTCAAATCCAATATAGCACCTATGGGTACATAAGAAATGTATCGAATCGATTCTTTTTAATGAATAGATCCGATCGCAACTTCGAATATGGAATTCAAAGGGATCAAATCAGAAATGATACTCTGAATCATCTAACTATAATAAAATATACGATCAACCAACATTTATCGAATTTGAAAAAAAATCAGAAGAAATGGCTCGATCCTCTTATTTCTCGAACCGAGAGATCCATGAATCGGGATCCTAATGCATATAGATACAAATG